AAATTTATGTCCTGTTCCTCCGCATGTAGAAAAGGAATAAATAAATCAATCAAATTACGGGAAGCTTCTTGAAGTGCTTCTTTAGGAGTTAAACTTCCATTTGTCCATATTTCGAGAAAAAGTATCTCTTGTTTCTCATTCCCATTCCCATAAGAATGAATACTATGATTCGCATTTCGAACGGGCATGGATACAGCACCTATAGGATAACTGCCATCTTGATAGTTATTTGGGGTTTTCATACGATATCCGCGATCCCTCTCGATTTGTAATTCAATACAAAAATCAATTGGTTCCGTCAGGTTAGCTATATGCTGTGTAGTATCAACTATTTCCACAGAGGATGGTAGGATTATATCTTGAGCAGTTACGTATCTAGGACCCCTGACGCAAATAGATGCGTCACGAGTTCCATACAGATCACTTCTCAATACAATTTCTTTCAAATTCATGAAAATTTCATGCACGGATTCCTTAATACCAACTATTGTAGAATATTCATGTGGTACCTTTTCAGATTCCGATTTTGCACGTGTGATACATGTTCCTTCTATTTCTCCAAGTAAAGCCCTTCGCATCGCGATACCTATCGTATCTGCTTGACCTTTCATAAGCGGGGACAAAATGAAACGGCCATAATAAAGACGCTTACTGTCTGTTCTTGATTCAACACACTTCCACTGTAGTGTCCGAGTGGATACTGCTATTTCCTCTCGAACCATAATAATATAATATTATTATTTGATCAGATCATTGAATCATTTATTTCTCTTGACATCTGTTCAATTCTTATTTCTACACACGTCTTTTTTTAGGAGGCCTACATCCATTATGTGGCATAGGGGTTACGTCGCGTACGAAACTTAATAGTATACCACTTCTACGAATGGCTCGTAATGCTGCATCTCTTCCGAGCCCGGGACCCTTTATCATGACTTCTGCTCGTTGCATACCCTGATCAACTACTGTGCGAATAGCATTTCCTGCTGCGGTTTGAGCAGCAAAAGGCGTCCCTCTTCTTGTACCTCTGAATCCACAAGTACCAGCAGAGGACCAAGAAACCACCTGACCTAGTACATCTGTAACAGTCACAATGGTATTGTTGAAACTCGTTTGAACATGAATGACTCCTTTTGGTATTCTACGTCCATTCTTACGTGAACCAATACGCCCATTCCTATGTGAACCCATTCTTGGTATAGGTTTTGTCATATTTTATGATCTCATAAATATGAGTCAAAGATATACGGATATATCCATTTCATGTCAAAACAGATCCTTTATTTGTTCATCGGTCCTTTCGAAAAGAAAATAACTTTTTCTTTTTAGAAAGATTACCCTTGTCTCTGTTTATGTCTCGGATTGAGACAGATTACTATAATTCGTCCCCGCCTACGGATCAGTCGACATTTTTCACAAATTTTACGAACGGAGGCCCTTATTTTCATATTTGTTATTCCTTACCTTAATTCCGAATCCACTCTTTGGAAGAAAATAAGTCTCTTGAAATTTTGAACCTCAAATTGTATCCCCACGAAAGGGATGTTTCAAAAGCCGCCTACACCTAATTATTCGAATCTTTGTTGCGAAGTCTATAAATTATACGTCCCCTGGTTGAATCATAACGACTTACTTCGATTTTTACTCTATCTCCTGGTAGTATCCGTATAAAACTCCGTCGGATTCTCCCCGAAACATAACCTAGAATCAGATCTTCATTATCTAAACGAACCCGGAACATACCATTGGGAAGTGATTCAGTAATTAAACCTTCATGAATCAATTTTTGTTCTTTCATTCCAGGTAAAACCCCCTTGAAGTATCAACTAATGAGGAGGAGTGATATTAAACAACCCGTCTTTCCTCTCTTTTTTCAAAAATAGGAAGTTACGGATCAAATTCGGATACCAGAGAAGGATCACCATATATAACACAAAACTTCTCCTCCAATTCTTTCTAGTCGAGCTTCTCGATCTGTCATTATACCTCTAGAAGTAGAAAGAATTACAATCCCCATTCCACCTAAAATCCTAGGAATTCGTTGATAGTTGGAATAGATTCGTAGACCGGGTCGGCTGATACGCTTTAAAATATTTCTATATGTTCCTTTCCTATTTCTTCTATGTCGCAGGGTTGAAACCAAGAAATATTTGTTGTTTTCCCGATGTTTCCTAACGCTTTCGATAAAACCTTCTCGTAGAAGTATTTTAACAACGCTTTCAGTGATATTAGTAGATGCTATTCGAACCGTTCCCTTTTTGTCCATGTCGGCATTTCTTATAGAAGTTAATATATTGGCAATAGTGTCCCTACCCATGGCGAACTATAATTATTGGCGCCTCCCAGTTTTGATATAATCAACATGTTCCGTTTTTTTTTTTCATTTTTTATTATTCATAAATGAGTTATTAAAAGTATATGCGTGAAACACAATCTACTAATTGATCTATTTCAGATACCCTACTATACCACATATCATGGTCTCATCTACTAGTATTATAATACTTCAGGGGCTAATGAGACTATTTTAGTGAAATTCAACTGTCTCAATTCCCGAGCGATCGCTCCAAAAACTCGAGTTCCTTTTGGATTTCCTTCTTGATCAATGACAACTGCGGCATTGTCATCATATCGTATTATCATACCGTTCTCACGTCTGAGTTCTTTACATGTACGTACAATTACAGCTCTGATCACTTCTGATCTTTCGAGAGACATATTGGGCACTGCTTCTTTGATTACAGCAACAATAACGTCACCAATATGAGCATATTGGTGATTACTGGCCCCTATGATTCGAATACACATCAATTCTCGAGCCCCGCTGTTGTCCGCTACATTCAAATGGGTCTGAGGTTGAATCATTTTTTTTGAATCTCTTCTTTCAATGCAAAGGTTGAGGGAAAAAAGAAAGAAATATTATTTGTCCAAAAATAAAGAAATCTGCGATTGTATTTTTCATTTCAAATATTCCTTTGGTTCTACATCCCTATCCCGCAATAATGAATTGCGTTCGTATAGGCATTTTGCACGCAGCTATTTTAATAGCTGCTCTGGCTACAGTTTCTGATACTCCGCCCATTTCATAAAGTATTCGACCTGGTTTAACAACAGATACCCAATATTCGGGAGATCCCTTCCCCGAACCCATACGTGTTTCCGTGGGTCTTACTGTAACGGGTTTGTCGGGAAATATACGTACCCATATTTTTCCTCCACGGCGCGCATATCGTGTCATTGCTCGTCGCCCTGCTTCTATTTGTCTAGATGTGATCCAAGCGGGTTCAAGTGCCTGAAGAGCATATCTACCGAAACTAATATGATTGCCTCGATAAGATATTCCCTTCATTCTTCCTCTATGTTGTTTACGGAATCTGGTTCTTTTGGGGTTATAGTTGATGGTTGTTTCTCAATCCCATCTCTACTGCAGAACCGGACATGAGAGTTTCTTCTCATCCAGCTCCTCGCGAATGAAACGATTACATAAAATAAATATTACAGATACACATGTATTTATTGAATAATACACTAAATCATGGCATTTATTGATATTGAATCTGTCACGTGGGAATCTGGATATTTTGTATATACAGCTAGACGTATATTTCTATATTATAGAAGATAATGCTTTGATTTTTTATAACGAATACTTTCTTTCTTTTACCGAATCGGCCAAAATATTGCAATTCAATAAGGGTTGGGTTTTCGCGGGCGAATATTTACTCTTTCACTATCTGTTCCATTCGTAGGGTCAACCCATAGCTGCTCAGAATAAATCAAATCAATTGGTTCCTGGTTGGTTCCGCCATCCCACTCAATGAATCATTAGGATTCGTTTTCATTCAATAGAATCTTCTGCAGTCACAGGTTCCGTCGTTCCCATAGCTTCTTCATTAATGCCTAGGCCTGAACTCTGCAATGGAGCTCAAAAATGCAATTCGTTCCCAAGTCAATCTTCTCAGTCTCTATTGACTCGAGGCTCTTTATTATTTGTATTTTTCCTATGAACCGTATTTATCTAATTATAGATCAATCAGTATTGATGCTTTATCGCACTGCCTTTTATGAGATGATTAATAGACCATACATATTGGAATCATATATCATTGATATTCTACTTTTCTCTTTCTCTCACCCTTTTATTTACCCACATCCCTCTATTTTGTCTTCACAACCCATAATCAGATTGCTTTTTCCTTTTTGGAAAAAAATATTTCATTTCCGTTGCTACAACTATATGATCGACACATCATATATTGACTGGTTCCTTGGATATTGATAATACGAAGTAAGCAATGAGCTGGTTATAAGTTCCTTAGTTATTAAGGGGGCAGTTCTTTTTTTTGAATCCCAACTCTAAAGAAAAATCAACGAGTCACACACTAAGCATAGCAATTCTACCAAATGGTCAATCGAATTTTTATTCAACCCTATGGAATTAGAATTGCTCATTTTTCATTTAGGGGAGAAAGAATAGTTTGTCATTTTTTGTTCTATCACTGGATAGAATGTCAAGGACAAGGAAAAGCCCATTATTGTTCGTCTACAAATATCCAAATTTTGATGCCTAATACCCCATAGATAGTTCGGGCTGTATAGGAGCAATGATCAATTTTAGCTCGAATGGTTTGTAGGGGAACCCTACCTTCTCTGATCCATTCTACACGTGCAATTTCTTTTCCGTCAATACGCCCTGCAATTTGTACTTGAATTCCTTTTGTATCTGCTTGTTCAGTTAATTCAATAGCTTTTTTCATTGCCTTTCGAAAGGAAACTCTATTCTTTAATTGTATAGCTATATATTCTGCAAGAATGTTAGGTTCTCCATAAGGTTTTGAAATTCTTGTGATGGCAATGTTAAGTCTCCGGTTCACAGAATTCCATTTTTTTTGTACATTGATCTGTAATTCTTCAATTCCTCGCGTTTGGCCCTCTATTAACAGATTTGGGAATCCAATATAGATTATGACTTGGATCAAATCGATTTTTTTTTGAATCTC